TAGATCTTAGAAATATTAGTATTTAGGCTCTTTTAAAAATTTTTAATGCTAATTTTTAGGCTATAAATTTTTTGTATAAAAAAAATATTGATGTATTATATATAATATGTGATGGCATAAGTTAACCACTACTATAACTTGTTGACTTTGATACGTTTAGCTGGTTCTTCCTGGTTTCGGGGTTTGACAGGAATACAGAATTCGCTGGGCGTAGGGGGTAAGGGGGTTTGTCGCGCAAAAACGGGGGGCATATAGTATAGTAAGAGTGTTGAATAAAGGATGTGTTATGCACCTGAGATAAAAGTATGCAATTCTTAAGTTATGTCTTTCTATCATTAACTTATATTATTAGCGACCATTATGTTCCACCTTAAGTTATAATTGAGCCTGCACTCTGAGATGTATGTGAAAGGAAACCAAATAAAAGATACCCTATGCATATAAAAGAACGCTCGGCTTGGGGGGTAACGAGGAGTATGTACTACACCATTAATCAAATGCCAGTATAATTATCCGAGAGTGGAGTAATGAATGTTATGGCCCTGAAATAGGAACCAGATGCCAGTAATAGTTCACTAAGTGTTACCCCCACAATTATTGCCCCTGATTCTATCATTAATATTTAACATTTATATATATCGTTGGTGGTCTCTTACTACATTAATATTTTGAGAGTCAAATCCTAGTTGTTCAAACATAGTAAAAATGTGAGGACAATTTTATTTGGCCGCTCCCATAAGTTTTAATTTTAAAGAAATGTTATTGGAGTTAAATTTTATGCAAATGTAATCTTTGGAAAGTTAGTACTTGCTTTATGGTTAAAATAGTTTATTGGTGATTATACATGAATGTACTAATACATTAATGTAATATTATGCATATTATGTACTATACCATACATACAGAAAATAGTTTAATTTAGAATTCTGGCTTTGGGAGCCAGGGGTGAGAGTTAAAATCTCTTTTTTCTGGTGGCGCTAGGGGGGATTTTAACCTCCGATCTTCGGATTACAAGACCGATGCTTTAAAACTAAGCTACTAGAGCAAGCTCATTCAAGTGCTTTATTTTCTAGTCATCCTGCCATAGGGATGAGAACTAGGAATAGGGCGAAGTATAAAACTGATGCAATTTGTCCAATGATAATAAATGGGTGCTCTACTGGTATTCCTCCAATTCATGTCAGGATAATTATGTCTGCGACTAGGGTCCAGAAGAGGAATTGGGTGATTGGTCGAAATGTTAGTCCTCGTTGTTTTGACGTATGTAGAATTGGAACTACTATTAGAACTAAAATTGAGAATAGAAGGGCTAGTACTCCTCCCAGTTTATTTGGGATGGATCGGAGAATGGCGTAGGCGAAGAGGAAATATCATTCAGGTTTAATATGGGGTGGTGTCACTAGGGGGTTTGCGGGCGTGAAATTTTCTGGGTCTCCTAGCAGGTTGGGGGAAAATAGTGCTAGGGATGTTAGTGCCAAGAGCATAACTACAAACCCTAGGAGGTCTTTATAGGAAAAATAGGGGTGGAATGAAATTTTGTCTGCGTCAGAATTAAGTCCTACTGGGTTATTCGACCCTGTTTCGTGTAAAAATAGTAAGTGTAGAATTGTTGCTGCTGCGACGATAAATGGGAGTAGGAAGTGAAATGCGAAGAATCGAGTTAGGGTTGCGTTGTCTACTGAAAAGCCTCCTCAAATTCATTGAACTAGGGCATCTCCTACGTATGGGACAGCTGATAAGAGGTTTGTAATAACCGTAGCACCTCAGAATGACATTTGCCCTCATGGGAGGACGTAGCCAACAAAGGCGGTTATTATGACTAACAGGAATAATACAACTCCGATGTTTCAGGTTTCTTTATATAGGTAAGATCCGTAATATAGTCCTCGGGCGATGTGGAGGTAGATGCAAATAAAGAAGAATGATGCTCCGTTTGCGTGTATATTTCGGATAAGTCATCCGTAATTAACGTCCCGGCAGATATGGGCTACTGAAGAGAAAGCTGTGGAGATGTCAGAGGTGTAGTGTATAGCTAGGAATAGTCCTGTTAGGATTTGGGTAATTAAACATAGTCCTAGCAGGGATCCAAAGTTTCATCATACTGAAATATTTGATGGGGCTGGGAGGTCCACTAGTGCGTCGTTGGCGATTTTAATTAGGGGATGTGTTTTTCGTAGGCTTGCCATTAAGGGTTCTTATAGTTGAATAACAACGGTGGTTCTTCAAGTCACTGGTCTCGGTTAAAATCCGAGTGAGAATTATGACTTATCTTGTGTCTTTGCTGTTGATAGCTTTAATTATTGGTTTGGTTGCTGTGGCTTCTAATCCTGCACCTTATTTTGCTGCTCTTGGTCTGGTAATGGCAGCTGGGGTTGGGTGCGGGGTATTAGTTAGCCATGGTGGATCTTTTCTGTCTTTAGTTCTTTTTTTAATTTATTTAGGGGGGATGCTTGTAGTGTTTGCGTATTCGGCAGCTTTGGCTGCTGAGCCTTTTCCTGAGGCATGAGGGGATCGGTCTGTGGTTGGGTACGTTTTAGTTTATTTGCTCGGTGTGGGGTTAATAGTGGGTCTGTTTTGAGAGAATTGGTATGAGGGGTCTTGGGTGGTTGTGGATGGTTTGAAAGAGTTTTCTGTGTTACGGGGGGATACTAGTGGGGTTGCTGAGATGTATTCGTCTGGTGGGGGTATATTAGTAATTTGCGCTTGGGTATTGCTTTTAACTCTGTTTGTGGTACTAGAGTTAACTCGTGGTTTGGGCCGCGGGTCTCTTCGGGCGGTTTAGATAGTAGCTAAAATGGTGGCCAGGGCTGTTGAGAGCAGGAAGATTGTTAGGTAGGTTTTAATTATTCCTCGTTGGGCGTCACTAATAACTTTGGCCATTTTGATTTGAGTTGAAGAGGCTCCTTTTGGTCCTGCGGCTTCAAATCATGTCTGGTCCACTATTTGAGTGGCAGCTAATTGGCCAAGAGTTAAATTTAATTTTGGGATTAGCCGGTGGGTAATTGATGGGAAGTATCCTAATATGTTTGAGAAGTGGTGGGGGTAAATTGTTGGGTGAGTTTTAAATTGTTTATTAGTCAGGGCAGTAAGTTCTAGGGCAGTTAATAATCCAATAATTGTTACTGCAAGGGCAGCAATTTTTAGGGTTGTTGGCATTGTCATAATTGGTGTTTTTGAGGGTAGGAAGTTTGATGTAATAATTAGTCCTGCAATAATGCTTCCTCATGCAAGTCGCTTGATTGGATTAATTACTGATGGGTCATTTTCATTAATTGGTGAGAGTGGCATAAATCGTGGCGTTCCTATGGTAACAAAGAATACGACTCGGAAGCTATATACGGCGGTGAAGGAGGTAGCAATAAGTGTGAGGGTTAGGGCTCAGGCGTTTAGGTAGGAGGTGTTAAGGGCTTCAATAATGGCATCTTTTGAGAAGAATCCGGCTAGGAAGGGGGTTCCTGTTAGTGCCAGGCTGCCAATTGTTAGGCATGTTGAGGTGAATGGTATCAGGTTTTGTAACCCTCCTATCTTTCGGATGTCTTGTTCATCATTAAGGCTGTGAATAATTGAACCAGAGCATAAAAATAATATTGCTTTGAAAAAGGCGTGTGTGCAGATGTGAAGAAATGCGAGTTGTGGCTGGTTAAGTCCAATTGTGACCATTATTAGTCCGAGCTGGCTTGATGTGGAGAAAGCTACAATCTTTTTAATGTCGTTTTGTGTCAAGGCGCAGGCGGCTGTAAATAGGGTAGTTAGAGCCCCTAGGCAGAGGCAGGTTGTTAGGGCAAGGTTGTTGTCTTCTATAATAGGGTGGAGCCGGATTAGGAGGAAAATTCCGGCTACGACTATTGTGCTAGAGTGAAGTAGGGCAGAGACTGGTGTAGGGCCCTCCATGGCGGAGGGAAGTCATGGGTGGAGGCCAAATTGGGCGGATTTTCCAGTTGCTGCTAGGATTAATCCTATTAGTGGGAGGGTCATATTAAAGTCTTTTGACAGGAGGAAGATCTGTTGAATTTCCCATGAATTTAGGTTTATTGCAAATCATGCTATACTTATGATTAATCCAATATCACCTACTCGATTATAGATTACGGCTTGTAGGGCCGCTGTGTTAGCATCCGCCCGTCCGTACCATCATCCGATGAGGAGGAAAGATATGATTCCAACTCCCTCTCATCCAATAAATAGTTGGAATATGTTGTTTGCTGTAACTAAAATAATTATTGCCACTAGGAATGTTAGGAGGTACTTGAAGAATCGGTTTATGAATGGGTCTGAGTGTATGTATCAGGATGCGAATTCAAGAATTGACCAAGTTACGTATAGGGCAATTGGGGTAAAGATAAGTGAGTAATGGTCAAACTTGAAGCTGATGTTGACGTCAAATATGGTTGTGTTTATTCAGTGCCAGTTTGTAACAATAGTTTCGGCACCTTGGTCGAGAAATAATGCGAGGGGGACAAGGCTAATAAAAAATGCGGTGCTTACAGCAGTTTTTACATGCATTGTTGCTCATTTTGGGCCGAGAGGGTTCGGGCTAAGCGAAGTTAGTAGGGGATAAATTAGGGTAACAATAACTAGAATCAGTGATGAAGACAGAATAAGGGGTGTTGGATGCATAGCTTCCACTTGGATTTGCACCAAGAGTTTTTGGTTCCTAAGACCAATGGATGAGCTGTTATCCTTTAGAAGCGCGAGAAAGCCACGGAATTTAGCCGTGGGTATAAGTATTAGCAGTGCTTATTTGCCTCTGGCCTTTCTCGGTGAGTAAGAGGATTTTAACCTCTGTCTTTAGAATCACAATCTAATGTTTTTAGTTAAACTATACTTACTAGTAGCATCAGCCTCATATAAGTTCTGGCTTTGTAATTAGGAGGATAACGGGGACAAGGTGCATTGCCATTAATAGATGTTCTCGGGTGTGAAATGGTGGAAGACCTACGATATGACTTGGTGTTTGACCTCGTTGAGATATAAGGAATAGGTAAAGGGAATAGCCCGCTGTAATTAGTGTCCCTACTCCGGTGAGAACAATAGTTCATGGGGATCAGTTAAATAGCGTAGTGATGATCATAAGTTCTCCTATTAGGTTTGGGAGCGGGGGTAAAGCTAAATTGGCTAGATTAGCAATAAATCATCAGGCTGCGGTTAGGGGGAAGATTATTTGTAGGCCCCGTGCTAGTACTATCGTTCGGCTGTGTGTCCGCTCATAAGCGGTGTTGGCTAGACAAAATAGTGCTGAAGACACTAAGCCGTGGGCAATTATTAAAATGATTGCTCCAGTAAATCCTCATGGGGTTTGAATGAGGATCCCTCCTGCAACTAGTCCTATATGGCTTACTGAAGAGTAGGCAATCAATGATTTTAGGTCTGTTTGGCGTAGACAGATGGAGCCTGTCATGATAATGCCTCATAGGGCTAAAATAATAAATGGATAAGCAAGTTCTTTAGAGAGGGGGTCTAGTATGACTATTATCCGTATTATTCCGTAGCCTCCTAACTTAAGGAGAACTGCGGCTAGAACTATTGATCCTGCTACTGGAGCTTCTACATGTGCTTTTGGCAGTCAGAGGTGGACGCCATACAGTGGTATTTTTACTAAAAATGCAATTAAACATCCGGCCCACCAGATTTTATGTCCTCAGGAGTTGAGGGGTAGGGGTTGGGTATATTGTAAAATTAACATAGACAGTGTTCCCGTTGACTGTTGAAGGAGGAGGAGCGCCACTAGGAGTGGGAGAGATCCTGCCAAAGTATAGAAAAGGAAATATGTTCCGGCACTTAGGCGCTCGGTTTGATTTCCCCAGCGTGTAATAATAATTAGGGTTGGAATAAGTGTGGCTTCAAATATAACGTAAAATATGATGATTTCAGTGGCACCAAATGCTATAATTAGGAAGGTCTGCAGGGAAGCAAGTAGCGTGATGTACAGTCGCTGGCGGGCAATCGGCTCTGGGTTAATGTGATTTTGGCTGGCCAAGATTATTAGGGGAAGGAGTCAGCATGTAAGAACAAGCAGTGGGGTTGATAGAGGATCTGTTGCTATATACATGTTGGAGGCTGTTCATCCGGTTTCTGATGTTCATTTTAGTCAAAGTAGGCTGGTTAATGCAATAAGCAGGCTGTGGGCAGTTGTTGTTGTTCACAGTCATTTTGGGGACGATAATCAGATTGTTGGGAATAGCATAATTGTTGGAATTAGCACTTTTAGCATTGTAAGAGGTTGAGGTTTTGTAGGCGGTCAGTCCCGTGAGTTCGGGCTGTGGCAACTAGGAGTGCGAGGCCTGCGCTTGCTTCGCAGGCGGAAAAAGCTAGTAGAAGCATGGGGGCTGATGAGAATCCTGTAGATTCTAGTTGCAGGGCTCAGAGGGCCAGTGCAATAAATAGTGATAATATTATGCCCTCTAAGCATAGTAGGGCCGAGAGCAAATGGGTGCGGTGAAATGCTAAACCTATAAGTCCAAGGATGAATGCTGAGGTGAAGCTGAAGTGAACGGGTGTCATAAGGGGGTCGTGGAATTTAACCACGATCTTCTGAGCCGAAATCAGAGGTCTTGGTTTGGACTAACTCCCTATTCTGCTCATTCTAGGCCTCCTTGTGTTCATTCATATACTAATCCTAGTGTTAATAAAATAAGGACTGCTGTGGCTCAAAAAAAGGTTCCGGTAGGGCTGTATAGTTGGTCACCTCAGGGTAGGGGGAGGAGTAGGGCAATTTCTAGGTCAAATAGAAGAAATAAGATGGCCACCAGAAAAAATCGGATTGAGAATGGTAGTCGAGCAGATCCGAGGGGGTCAAAGCCGCATTCGTACGGTGAGAGTTTTTCTGCGTCCGGGTTTATTTGTGGAAGCCAGAAGGATACGACTGCTAAAATAAGTGATAGGGTAATTGTAATAATTAAAATGGTAATAATTAAGTTCATTATCTTTCCTTGGGCTTTAACCAAGACTGGGTAATTGGAAGTCACTCGTACTAGCATTTAATACTAGAAAGATTATGAGCCTCATCAGTAGATTGATACATAGAGGAATAGTCAAACTACGTCAACAAAATGTCAGTATCATGCAGCGGCCTCGAAGCCAAAGTGATGTTCAGATGTAAAGTGGTATTGAACTTGACGGAGAAGACAAACAGCTAGGAATGAGGATCCAATAATGACGTGTAGTCCGTGGAATCCTGTGGCTACAAAAAATGTGGATCCATAGACTCCGTCTGCAATTGTGAATGGGGCCTCGTAATATTCTATGGCTTGAAGAGCTGTAAAATAGAGCCCCAGGAGAATGGTGAGTGCAAGGGATTGAATGGCTTGTTTTCGCTCGCCCTCTATTAGGCTGTGGTGAGCTCATGTTACTGTTACTCCAGATGCTAGGAGCACGGCTGTATTAAGGAGGGGAACTTCGAACGGGTCAAGTGTAATAATGCCTGTGGGTGGTCAACATCCCCCTAATTCCGGGGTTGGTGCGAGGCTTGAGTGATAAAAGGCTCAAAAGAACCCTAGGAAAAAGAATACTTCGGATGTGATAAATAAGATTATCCCATACCGTAGGCCTTTTTGTACGGGGGGTGTGTGGTGGCCTTGAAATGTTCCTTCTCGGATAATGTCTCGTCATCATTGATACATGGTGAGAAGCATAAGAATTAGTCCCAGGGTTATAAGGGTGGTTGAGTGGAAGTGGAACCAGATCGCTAGGCCGGATGTCATTAAAAGAGCTCCGACTGCGCCAGTTAGTGGTCATGGGCTTGGATCAACCATATGATATGCATGTGCTTGGTGGGCCATTAAACGTTCTCTTGGAGGTAGAGGCTTAGTAGTAGAACAAATACATAGGCTTGGATTATTGCGACTGCGACTTCTAGAAGTGTAAGCAGGAAGAGGACAGCGGCTGTTAGAACTGCCACAGTTGGTATTATTGGTAATAACACAAATACAGCGGTGGCAATAAGTTGAATTAGGAGATGTCCGGCAGTTAGGTTGGCTGTCAGTCGAACACCAAGGGCTAGCGGGCGAATAAATAGGCTAATTGTTTCGATAATAATAAGCACTGGAATAAGTGGAATTGGGGTTCCTTCTGGAAGCAGGTGGCCTAGGGCAACTGTTGGTTGATTGCGTATTCCAATAATAACTGTTGCAAGCCATAGGGGGACGGCGAATCCTATGTTTAACGATAGTTGTGTTGTGGGGGTAAATGTATATGGGAGAAGTCCAAGTATATTAATAGTGATAAGGAATACTATTAGGGATGCCAGTAGTAGGGCCCACTTGTGGCCACCAACGTTGAGGGGGAGCAAGAGTTGGTTAGTAAAACGGTTAATTAGTCATCCTTGGACAGTAATGAGCCGGTTATTAATTCATCGTGATGTGGGGGTTGGATACAAGACCCATGGGAGTGCGATTGCAATAGCAATTAGTGGGATTCCAAAATATGAGGGGCTTGCAAATTGATCAAAGAAGCTTATTGCCATGGTCAGTCTCAGGATTCAGTTTTATGTGCTTCAGCATTTAGAGGGGTTGGCTCATTTGGTGAAACGTGGTTTATAACTTTTGTTGGGATAATAGTGAGAAAAATTACTCACGAGAATACTAAAATTGCAAATCAAGGGGCAGGATTTAATTGAGGCATTTCACTAGAGGTGGTTGGGAGGCACCAATCTTTGGCTTAAAAGGCCAACGCTGTTTCCCGGACTTAGCTTCCTAGTGAGGCGTCTTCTAGTATAAGTGTGGATCAGTTTTCAAAGTGCTCCAGTGGCACTGCTTCAACTACGATAGGTATAAAGCTGTGGTTTGCTCCGCAGATTTCTGAGCATTGTCCGTAGAATACCCCTGGTCGGGAGGCAATGAAGGCGGTTTGATTAAGACGTCCTGGGACTGCATCTATTTTTACTCCGAGGGCCGGCACGGCTCAGGAGTGTAAGACGTCTTCAGCTGAGACAAGGACTCGGATTGGTGATTCTATGGGCACTACCATTCGGTGGTCTGTTTCTAGGAGTCGAAATTGTCCTGGGGCGAGGTCTTGGGTTGGGATCATGTAGGAGTCAAAACCTAGGTTTTCGTAGTCAGTGTACTCATAGCTTCAGTATCACTGGTGTCCTATGGCTTTAATTGTTAAGTGTGGGTCATTAATCTCGTCTATAAGATATAGAATTCGTAACGAGGGCAGGGCAATTAAAATTAAAATGACTGCAGGGAGAACAGTTCATACGATCTCGATCTCTTGTGAGTCTAAAATATATTTATTAGTCAGTTTTGTTGAGACCATGGCAACAATAATGTATAGTACCAGGGTACTAATTAAAAATACAATTATTAGGGCATGATCATGGAAGTGGAGAAGCTCTTCTATAACGGGTGACGCCGCGTCTTGGAATCCTAATTGTGTGGGATGTGCCATTAAGCCGTGTGGCTTAAGACATGCAGGGGTTTAACCTACTATTTCACCTTGACAAAGTGATGTAATTTACAAGTTTACTAATGTCTTAAAGGAAGTGGCAGAGTGGTTATGCGGCTGGCTTGAAACCAGCACATGGGGGTTCAATTCCTCCCTTCCTCGGTTAATTTGATTGAACTCGAACGAATGCTGGTTCTTCAAATGTGTGGTATGGTGGGGGGCATCCATGGAGCCATTCTACGTTCGTTGTGGTTAATTCTACAGATAATACTTCTCGTTTAGCGGCGAAGGCTTCTCATAGAATAAATAGGAATATGATTACTGCCACCAGAGAGATTAGTGATCCGATAGAAGAGACTGTGTTTCATAGTGTGTAGGCGTCTGGATAGTCTGAGTATCGTCGTGGCATTCCTGCTAGGCCTAGGAAATGTTGAGGGAAGAATGTGAGATTTACCCCTACAAATATTACTCCAAAGTGGATTTTTGTTCAAGTGCTGTGTAAAGTGAAACCTGTAAATAGTGGGAATCAGTGAACAAAGCCCGCTATAATTGCAAATACGGCCCCCATTGAGAGGACATAGTGGAAGTGGGCAACTACGTAGTATGTGTCGTGGAGAACAATGTCAAGGGACGAGTTTGATAATACAATTCCTGTAAGTCCTCCCACTGTAAATAGGAAAATAAAGCCTAAAGCTCATAGTATTGGTGTCTCCCATTTAATTGATCCTCCATGAAGTGTTGCTAATCAGCTAAACACTTTTACACCCGTTGGAATGGCAATAATCATTGTTGCGGACGTAAAGTATGCTCGTGTGTCTACATCCATTCCAACTGTAAACATATGGTGGGCTCAGACAATAAATCCTAGTAGGCCGATGGCCATTATTGCTCACACCATTCCTATGTACCCGAAGGGTTCTTTTTTACCCGCATAGTAGGCTACTACATGCGAAATAATTCCAAAGCCTGGTAAAATTAAGATGTATACTTCTGGGTGTCCAAAGAATCAGAACAAGTGTTGGTATAAAATGGGGTCTCCTCCTCCTGCAGGGTCAAAGAATGTTGTGTTTAGGTTTCGGTCTGTTAAGAGCATGGTAATACCGGCTGCTAGAACTGGCAGTGACAGCAGCAGAAGGACGGCTGTTACCAGAACAGCTCAGACAAATAGGGGGGTTTGGTACTGAGAGATGGCTGGCGGCTTCATATTAATGGTGGTGGTAATAAAATTAATTGCCCCCAGGATAGATGATACACCGGCCAGATGTAGTGAGAAGATGGTTAAGTCTACTGATGCCCCTGCGTGGGCTAAATTTCCTGCTAGTGGTGGATAAACAGTTCATCCTGTACCAGCCCCTGCCTCTACACCAGATGAGGCTAAAAGTAGTAGAAATGACGGAGGTAGTAGTCAGAAGCTTATGTTATTTATACGTGGAAATGCCATGTCTGGGGCTCCAATTATTAGGGGAACTAATCAGTTGCCAAACCCTCCAATTATAATTGGCATTACTATAAAGAAAATTATGACAAAGGCATGTGCGGTAACAATAACATTATAAATTTGATCATCGCCAAGAAGGGATCCTGGTTGGTTTAGCTCAGCCCGAATAAGCAGGCTGAGGGCGGTTCCAACTATTCCAGCTCAGGCACCAAATACTAGGTAGAGGGTGCCAATGTCTTTGTGGTTGGTAGAAAAGAATCAGCGCGTGATTGCCACAGGTAGGATGGCCGAAGTCAGGTGGTGGGTTGTAGCCCCGAAGATAGAGGTTTAAGTCCTCTTCCTATCATAGCTCCGTGGTGAAGAACACATTAGATTGCAAATCTGAAGACGCAGATTAACGTCTGCCGGGGCTTTCCCGCCTTACTCGGCTAACGGCGGGAAAGGTAGATGAATGCTCGCTGGCTTGAGCGCTTAGCTGTTAACTAAGAGTTTGTAGGATCGAGGCCTTCTCATCTAGTAAGGCTTTAGCTTAATTAAAGTGTCTGATTTGCATTCAGAAGATGTGGGATAGAGTCCCGCAAGTCTTATTCAAGGACTAGGAGATTTTCACTCCTGCTTAGAGCTTTGAAGGCTCTTGGTCTAAGGTTATCCTAAGTCCTTAGGCAGTTAGTGCCATAATGGAGGGGGTGATTGGTAATAGTCCTAGGGCAGTTGTTGTGAATAGGGCTAATGCAAGTGTTGATTGTGTGGTTTTGGTTCGTCATGGGGTTGTGGCATTGGTTATATTGGGGGAGATGGTTAAAGTTATTGCGTAACATAGGCGTAGGTAGAAGTACAGACTCAGCAGGGCAGCTAGTGCTATGATTGTTGCGGTAATTGGTAAGTCTTGTTTTGTTAGTTCTTGTAAAATAAGTCATTTCGGCATAAATCCTGTTAGTGGGGGGAGTCCTCCTAATGACAGGAGGGCCATAGCTGTGGTTGCTGTTAGGGTTGGGCTTTTTGGTCATGTTGCTGTTAGGGAATTAATTTTTGTGGCGGATGCCATTTTTAGTGACAGGAAGGCTGTTGATGTTATGAAGATATAGAGTGTTAGGGTGATCAAGGTTAGTTGTGGGGCATATTGTAAAATAATGATTATTCAGCCCATGTGTGCAATTGATGAGTAGGCTAAGATTTTGCGTAGTTGGGTTTGGTTGAGTCCTCCCCATCCCCCAATAAGTGTTGAAGAAACGCCTAGGGCTGTTAATAGTATAGGGTCCGTATTAGGCGATATTTGAATGATAAGTGCGAATGGGGCTAGTTTTTGTCATGTGGATAAAATTAGTCCTGTTGTTAGATCTAGTCCTTGAAGGACTTCTGGTATTCAAAAGTGTATTGGTGCTAGTCCTACTTTTAGTGCTAGGGCAGTTATAGTCAGAGTTGAGGCGAGGGGGTGTGATATATTGTTGATGTCCCACTCTCCGGAGATTCATGCGTTTGTGGTGGCTGCAAATAAGATCATTGCTGCTGCGGTGGCCTGGGTGAGGAAATATTTGGTCGTGGCTTCTACTGCTCGTGGGTGATGTTGTTGTGCTATTAGAGGGAGGATTGCCAAGGTATTAATTTCTAATCCTATTCAGGCAAGCAGTCAGTGTGAGCTGGCGAAAGTTAAGGTGGTTCCTAGCCCTAGGCTAGAGAGAAGAATTAATAGTACGTAGGGGTTCATTGACAGGGGAGGGATTTTAACCGTCATGTTCGGGGTATGGGCCCGAAAGCTTAATTAGCTGACCTTGTCGTAGGAAGTGGTGTAAAGGAAGCACCTGGAGTTTTGATCTCCTGAGTATGGGTTCGACTCCCTTCTTTCTAGGAACTGGAGGGGCTTTAACCCTCATAAGCCACTCTATCAAAGTGGTCCTTGGGCATTCAGGCACGGTTCCTTTAATTATAGTTGTGGGGGGAGTCCTGCGAATGCGATTGGCAGGGCGGTGTGTCATAATACTAGGGCTAGGGTCAGGGGAAGAAAGTTTTTTCATACCAGGTGTATAAGCTGGTCATATCGGAATCGCGGATAGGAGGCTCGGACTCATAAAAATACTACTGACAGAAGTGCGGCTTTGGTCATTAAATTAATTGTTGTTAGTTCCGGGAAAGCTGGTGTGTATGAGGCTCCTAGAAATAGGATGGCAGAGAGGGTATTTATTAGTAAAATGTTGGCGTATTCGGCTAGGAAGAGTAAGGCGAATGGGCCTCCTGCATATTCTACGTTGAAGCCAGATACTAATTCGGACTCACCTTCTGTTAGGTCAAATGGTGCACGATTTGTTTCTGCGAGGGTTGAGATGTATCATATTGCGGCTAGTGGTCAAGCTGGAATTAGGAGTCAGATGGCTTCTTGTGTAATATTAAATGTTTGGAGTGTATATCCGCCTGAGAAGATAATAATAGATAACAGAATTAGCCCAAGGCTAACTTCGTATGAAATTGTTTGGGCTACGGCTCGTAGAGCACCAATGAGTGCGTATTTTGAGTTGGATGCTCAGCCTGATCCTAAAATGGAATATACTGCTAGGCTTGACAGGGCTAGGATAAATAGAATTCCCAGGTTGAGGTCGGTGACTGGGTGCGGTATTGGTATTGGTGATCATAGGGTTAGGGCTAAGGTTAGGGCTAGTATTGGGGCTACTAGAAATAGGACGGGTGATGAGGTTGATGGACGGATAGGCTCTTTAATAAATAGTTTTACTCCATCAGCAATTGGTTGAAGGAGACCGTATGGTCCTACAACATTAGGGCCTTTTCGTAGTTGCATATATCCTAATACTTTTCGTTCAAGCAATGTTAGGAACGCTACGGCTAGAAGAACTGGGACGATGTATGCTAGTGGGTTAATTAGATGGGTTAGTAAAGTGTTTAGCATAAACTAAGAAGAGGATTTGAACCTCTGGCTGAAAGGGCTTAGGCCTTTTGCAATTACCATGCTCTGCCATCTTAGTGTGGCCTTATTTAGGCGGCTGTGTTTGCCCTCCCTTTGTCTGATTTAGTTGTTTTCATCAATTGGGGGTGGGGCGCGCTTTTAGCGTTGGCCCCTCTTTTCCGGTCCTTTCGTACTAGGAAAAGTGGCGTTACAGATAGAAACTGACCTGGATTACTCCGGTCTGAACTCAGATCACGTAGGACTTTAATCGTTGAACAAACGAACCCTTAATAGCGGCTGCACCATTAGGATGTCCTGATCCAACATCGAGGTCGTAAACCCCCTCGTCGATATGGACTCTGGGAGAGGATTGCGCTGTTATCCCTAGGGTAACTTGGTCCGTTGATCGGCCTTATTGGGCCGGATCATAATTGGTCAGATTTTCTGTGATTTTGAAATGTCTTTCTTGATTTTAAGCTTTTTGCTCAGTCCACATGGAGGATCTTTTGTTCTCCGCGGTCGCCCCAACCGAAGGTAAAATCCCATGTCTCACTAGGTTTATGCTGCTTATTGAGTTGTTTAACGTGATTGGGTTTGTACCTAAAGCTCCAAAGGGTCTTCTCGTCTTGTAGTTATATACCCGCTTCTGCACGGATAGATCAATTTCACTGACTTGAAAGGGGAGACAGTTAAGCCCTCGTTTGGCCATTCATACAGGTCTTCATTTAAAAGACAAGTGATTGCGCTACCTTTGCACGGTCAAAATACCGCGGCCGTTGAACTTGTGGTCACTGGGCAGGCTGGACCTCCTATATTTTGAGGTTTGCAGGAGGCGATGTTTTTGGTAAACAGGCGAGGCTTGTGTTTGCCGAGTTCCTTCCCTTTCTTTTAGTCTTTCCTTTAGGGGCACTCCAGTGTGGGGGTAACGATTATTATTGCTGTAGGGTTTTCTTGGATTTTACTTGTTACTACGTTTCCCTCTTTTATTTGGGTTCGTTAATTGCCAGTGGTTTATCCGATCTGGCTTACACTTGTGCTGTGGAGGGGATTGGGTCCCCTTGTTACTCATTTTAGCATAGTTTCTTCCATGTTGGCATGGAATAGCCTAATAGGTCTGGGGGAATAAGATTATTTATCATAATAATAAACTTTGTGTCGTTTGAGCTTTAACGCTTTCTGTGCAGGTGGCTGCTTTTAGGCCCACTGAGACGACGTGTTTTGGAAAATATGATCTTTATCCTCCCGTGAAGATTGTATTCTATGTCAAAGGGGCTGTACCCCCTTTAACTAACTCTCGTGTTTCACTTATTTGTGTTTGATTAGATGTTACTAGGTTAACTCAAGGGGCACGAGGCTGAACTTCTATTCATTTTTTAGGCAACCAGCTATCACCAAGTTCGGTTGGTCTGTCACCTCTACCCGGGGATCTTCCCACTCTTTTGCCACAGAGACGGGTTGGCCCACGTTGGCTGTCCCGGGGTAGCTCACTTGGTTTCGGGGTTTCAGACTTAAGGTCTCTTTGCCTGAGTATACTGGCTAAATCATGATGCAAAAGGTACGAGGCTAAGTCTCTGCTTTTTGGTGCTTATATGGGTTGTTTCACTACTTTTTCAGCTTTCCCTTGCGGTACTTTCTCTATCGCTTAAAATAAATACCTTTTCTGTCTCCCGTACTAAGGTGGAAAAATGGTTTAATTAGTTGGTTGCGGCTATGAAGTATTATTTATGTTGTTTGGTTACTTTGGTGGTTAAGCTAGCTGTTTGGCTCAGGGCGATCCAACTTGCATGGATGTCTTCTCGGTGTAAGGGAGATGCTTAACTATCTCAGCCACGCCCTGGGTTTGATCCAAGTGCACCTTCCGGTACACTTACCATGTTACGACTTGCCTCCCCTTGTCGGTGCTTTGGTGTTAAATACGCTTGTTGCTATTTGACAGGGGAGAGTGACGGGCGGTGTGTACGCGCCTCAGAGCCGGGTTCAAAAGGACTCTCTATTTCCTTTTTACTACTAAATCCTCCTTCAAGCATTAATTTTCATAATACTGTTCGTGATATTCTGTGATAGAAAATGTAGCCCATTTCTTCCCACTTCGTGCGCTACACCTCGACCTGACGTTTTGGGTTGTACCCATTTTGCTTACTGTTAGTCCTTCACAGGGTAAGCTGACGACGGCGGTATATAGGCGGGGATGACTAGAAGTGGTGAGGTTTAACGGGGGTTATCGGTTCTAGAACAGGCTCCTCTAGGGGGGTCTAAGGCACCGCCAAGTCCTTTGGGTTTTAAGCTGACGCTCGTAGTACCCTGGCGGACGTTTGTTGTGATAAAACGTCTAGGTTTATGGCTGAGCATAGTGGGGTATCTAATCCCAGTTTGTTTCTCAGCTTTCGTGGGGTCAGGTGGTCTTGTACTAAAGCTACTTTCGTGTTTGGGCTTCGGACGCTCGGGAGCGTATGACGGCCAAGAGGCCCTTTGGCTTTATTTTTTCACTCCTTAACCACCCTTTACGCCGTGTCTATCAACTGGGGCCTCTCGTATAACCGCGGTGGCTGGCACGAGTTTTACCGGCCCTCTTAACACTGACTAAGTCAAGCTTTTGCTCATGGCTTAATGTCTATCACTGCTGAATTCCCTTGGGGGTGTGGCGTGGCAAGGCGTTTTGGGCTAAAAAGGTTGTGCCTGATGCCTGCTCCTCGTCCCCGGGCGGGGGATTAAGGGCATCCTCACGGGGGTGCGGAGACTTGCATGTGTAAATTGCGCTAAAGCTGATAGTAAAGTCAGGACCAAGCCTTTGTGCATGCGGGACTTTTCAGGGTCCATCTTAGCATCTTCAGTGCTATGCTTTGAGTTAAGCTACGCTAGC